TGCTAACGTAGCTTAACTAAAGCATAACACTGAAGATGTTAAGACGGACCCTAGAAAGGTCCCGCAAGCATAAAGGCTTGGTCCTGACTTTACTGTCAGCTTTAGCTAAACTTACACATGCAAGTCTCCGCATCCCCGTGAGAATGCCCACAGTTTTCCGCCCGAAAACAAGGAGCCGGTATCAGGCACATTCCACTATAGCCCACAACACCTTGCTTAGCCACCCCCTCAAGGGAATTCAGCAGTGACAGACATTAAGCCATAAGTGAAAACTTGACTTAGTTAAAGCCAACAGGGCCGGTAAAACTCGTGCCAGCCACCGCGGTTATACGAGAGGCCCAAGTTGACAGACGCCGGCGTAAAGAGTGGCTAAGGAAAAATTTCTACTAAAGCCGAACACCTTCAGAACTGTCATACGTTCCCGAAGATAAGAAGCTCCACCACGAAAGTGGCTTTATATTACCCGACCCCACGAAAGCTGTGAAACAAACTGGGATTAGAGACCCCACTATGCCCAGCCCTAAACTTTGATAGCAATATACACCCGCTATCCGCCAGGGAACTACGAGCATTAGCTTAAAACCCAAAGGACTTGGCGGTGCTTTAGACCCACCTAGAGGAGCCTGTTCTAGAACCGATAACCCCCGTTAAACCTCACCCTCCCTTGCTCTTTCCGCCTATATACCGCCGTCGTCAGCTTACCCTGTGAAGGACCTATAGTAAGCGAAACCAGTAAGACCCAAAACGCCAGGTCGAGGTGTAGCATATGAGAGGGGAAGAAATGGGCTACATTCCCTGTACGCAGGGAACACGAACGACGTAATGAAACGTACATCAGAAGGAGGATTTAGCAGTAAGCAGAAAATAGAGAGTTCTGCTGAAACTGGCCCTGAAGCGCGCACACACCGCCCGTCACTCTCCCCAAGCCAAAAACATTCACAATCCATAATATTCTCTTCCGGTAAAGGGGAGGCAAGTCGTAACATGGTAAGTGTACCGGAAGGTGCACTTGGAAAAATCAGAGCGTAGCTAAGACAGAAAAGCATCTCCCTTACACTGAGAAGTCACCCGTGCAAATCGAGTCGCCCTGACGCCCAACAGCTAGCTCACCCCAACAACACCAACATTCTACTACCCATACCCCTACAAATACTTCAACCCAGAAATAAACCATTCTTCCTCCCAAGTACGGGCGACGAAAAAGGATCTACGAAGCAATAGAGAAAGTACCGCAAGGGAAAGCTGAAAGAGAAATGAAACAACCCAGTAAAACACCAAAAAGCAGAGACTACTTCTCGTACCTTTTGCATCATGATTTAGCAAGAAATCATTAAGCAAAAAGCATTAAAGTTTAATACCCCGAAACTAAGTGAGCTACTCCAAGACAGCCTAATTATAGGGCAAACCCGTCTCTGTGGCAAAAGAGTGGGAAGAGCTTTGAGTAGAGGTGACAGACCTACCGAACTTAGTTATAGCTGGTTGCCTGAGAACTGAATAGAAGTTCAGCCCTTTATTATTCTTCCCTCCCCTCAGCCCTACGCTCAGAACAGACAAAAAGAAATCTAAAGGAGTTAGTCAAAGGGGGTACAGCCCCTTTGAAACAAGATACAACTTTTACAGCAGGGTAAAGATCACAATAAATTAAAGGTAAATGTTTTAGTGGGCCTAAAAGCAGCCATCCGAATAGAAAGCGTTAAAGCTCAAACATTCCACCCCTCCTTTTAATACCGACAAAAATATCTTATCCCTCTAGCCCCACCAGGCCATCCCATTCCTACCTCATGGGAGTGATTATGCTAAAATGAGTAATAAGAGAGTACCCGCCTCTCTCCTTGCACACATGTACATCGGAACGAACCCCCACCGAACACTTAACGGCCCCAAAACAAAGAGGGAACTGGACAAAAAACAAATAACCAGAAAACCATCCAACAACTCACCGTTAACCCCACACTGGTGTGCCTAACAGGAAAGACAAAAAGAATAAGAAGGAACTCGGCAAACATAAGCCTCGCCTGTTTACCAAAAACATCGCCTCTTGTTAAACAGAACATAAGAGGTCCCGCCTGCCCTGTGACTATAAGTTTAACGGCCGCGGTATTTTGACCGTGCAAAGGTAGCGCAATCACTTGTCTTTTAAATGAAGACCCGTATGAATGGCACAACGAGGGCTTAACTGTCTCCTTTTTCCCGTCAATGAAATTGATCTCCCCGTGCAGAAGCGGGGATACGCCCATAAGACGAGAAGACCCTATGGAGCTTTAGGCTTCTGAACAGACTATGTTAAGCCCCTAATACAAAAGACAAAACTAATTAGACCCCGTTCAAATGCCTTTGGTTGGGGCGACCGCGGGGAAATAAAAAACCCCCACGTGGACTAAGAACACTACTCCTCTTAAAACCAAGAACCACCACTCTAAGCAACAGAACTTCTGACCAAAAATGATCCGGCAAAGCCGATCAACGGACCGAGTTACCCTAGGGATAACAGCGCAATCCCCTTCTAGAGCCCATATCGACAAGGGGGTTTACGACCTCGATGTTGGATCAGGACATCCTATTGGTGCAGCCGCTATTAAGGGTTCGTTTGTTCAACGATTAAAGTCCTACGTGATCTGAGTTCAGACCGGAGTAATCCAGGTCAGTTTCTATCTATGACACGATCTTTTCCAGTACGAAAGGACCGAAAAGAAGAGGCCCATGTTTCAAACACGCCTCCCCCTTATCTAATGAAGACAACTAAAATAGACAAAAGGGCGTCCCCCCAAGCTAAAGAGAAATAGCTTGTTAAGGTGGCAGAGCCCGGTCACTGCAAAAGACCTAAGCCCTTTCTACGGAGGTTCAATTCCTCCCCTTAACTATGATCTCAACACTAATTACCTCCCTCCTCAACCCCCTTATCCTTATAGTATTTATCCTGCTAGCTGTTGCACTTCTAACACTAGTCGAACGAAAAGTCCTCGGCTACATACAATTACGTAAAGGCCCTAACATTGTCGGACCCTACGGACTCCTTCAACCAATTGCAGACGGCCTAAAACTATTCATAAAAGAACCCGTACGTCCCTCCACTTCCTCACCAGTCCTATTTCTATTTACCCCTATACTAGCCCTCACTCTTGCATTAACCCTCTGAACCCCTATACCTCTGCCATTCCCCATAGCAGACCTCAACCTTGGCATTCTCTTCATTCTAGCCCTGTCTAGCCTAGCAGTATATTCCATTCTAGGCTCAGGATGAGCCTCAAATTCAAAATATGCACTCATTGGGGCCCTCCGAGCTGTTGCACAGACTGTCTCCTACGAAGTAAGCCTAGGACTTATCCTACTAAACGCCATCATCTTCACAGGAGGCTTTACCCTACAAACATTCAGCACTGCCCAAGAAAGTACATGACTTATCTTACCCGCCTGACCCTTAGCCGCAATATGATATATCTCAACCCTAGCAGAAACCAACCGAGCCCCATTTGACCTAACCGAAGGCGAGTCCGAGCTCGTCTCCGGCTTTAATGTAGAATACGCAGGAGGCCCTTTCGCCCTATTTTTCCTTGCCGAATACGCCAACATCCTCCTAATAAATACCCTATCTGCCACCCTCTTCCTAGGCACTTCCATCTTTCACCTAACACCTGAACTCACCACTACCAACCTTATAATTAAAACTACCCTCCTCTCAGTCCTCTTCCTTTGAGTTCGAGCCTCCTACCCCCGATTCCGCTACGACCAACTCATGCACTTAATCTGAAAAAACTTCCTCCCCCTAACCCTAGCCCTAGTAATTTGACATTTAGCCCTCCCCATCGCACTAACAGGACTCCCCCCACAACTATAACCGGAGCTGTGCCTGAATTAAAGGGCCACTTTGATAGAGTGAATCATGAAGGTTAAAGCCCTTCCCGCTCCTTAGAAAGAAGGGACTCGAACCCTACCTGAAGAGATCAAAACTCTTAGTGCTTCCACTACACCACTTCCTAGTAAAGTCAGCTAAAAAAGCTTTTGGGCCCATACCCCAAACATGTTGGTTAAACTCCTTCCTTTACTAATGAACCCCTACATCTTAGCTACCCTTCTTTTTGGACTAGGCTTAGGAACCACAATTACATTTGCAAGCTCCCACTGACTCCTTGCCTGAATAGGCCTCGAACTTAACACCCTTGCTATTATCCCCCTGATAGCCCAACTCCACCACCCTCGAGCAGTTGAAGCCACTACAAAATACTTCCTTACCCAAGCCGCTGCCGCAGCTACCCTACTATTCGCAAGCATTACTAACGCCTGACTCACAGGCCAATGAGAAATTCAACAACTCTCCCACCCACTCCCCACCACTATAATCACACTTGCCCTAGCACTTAAAATTGGCCTTGCCCCCCTCCACGCATGACTCCCCGAAGTCCTACAAGGTCTTGACCTTACCACCGGACTTATCCTATCCACCTGACAAAAACTCGCCCCCTTCGCCCTCCTTCTACAAATCCAACCCACCAACTCAACCATACTTATCCTCCTAGGCTTAACATCAACCCTCGTTGGGGGTTGAGGGGGGTTAAACCAAACACAACTACGAAAAATCCTAGCCTACTCATCAATCGCCCACCTGGGCTGAATAATTCTTGTTTTACAATTCTCCCCCTCCCTCACGCTCCTCGCCCTCTTAACATATATCATCATAACATCTTCCACATTCCTAATCTTTAAACTCAACAAAGCCACCAACATCAATATACTAGCCACATCATGAACAAAAAGCCCCGCCCTAACCTCACTCACACCCCTAATCCTCCTCTCATTAGGAGGCCTCCCTCCCCTTACAGGCTTTATGCCAAAATGACTAATTCTCCAAGAACTCACCAAACAAGAACTAGCCCCCGCTGCCACCCTAGCAGCCTTAACAGCCCTCCTCAGCCTGTACTTCTACCTCCGCCTATCCTACGCCATAACTCTTACTATCTCCCCTAACAACCTCACAAGTACAACCCCCTGACGCCTCCCCTCCTCACAAACCACATTTCCTCTCGCCATTTCAACCTCACTTTCCATCTCCCTCCTTCCACTCACACCAGCCATAACATCACTACTAACCACTTAGAGGCTTAGGATAGCATCCAGACCAAGGGCCTTCAAAGCCCTAAGCGGGAGTGAAAATCTCCCAGCCCCTGATAAGACTTGCAGGACACTAACCCACATCTTCTGCATGCAAAACAGACACTTTAATTAAGCTAAAGCCTTCCACTAGATAGGAAGGCCTCGATCCTACAAACTCTTAGTTAACAGCTAAGCGCCCAAACCAGCGAGCATCTATCTACTTTCCCCGCCCTGGTTTAAAAGGCGGGGAAAGCCCCGGCAGGTATTAGCCTGCGACTTTAGATTTGCAATCTAATATGTTCAACACCTCAGGGCTTGATAGGAAGAGGAATTAAACCTCTGTTTATGGGGCTACAATCCACCGCTTAACTCTCAGCCATCCTACCTGTGGCAATCACACGTTGATTCTTCTCGACTAATCACAAAGATATCGGCACCCTCTATCTAGTATTTGGTGCTTGAGCCGGAATAGTGGGAACTGCACTAAGCCTACTAATTCGAGCAGAACTAAGCCAACCAGGCTCTCTCCTCGGAGACGATCAAATTTACAACGTTATTGTTACCGCACATGCCTTTGTAATAATTTTCTTTATAGTTATACCAATCATAATCGGAGGCTTTGGGAATTGACTAATTCCACTAATAATCGGCGCCCCTGACATAGCCTTTCCCCGAATAAATAACATGAGCTTCTGACTTCTCCCCCCCTCATTCCTCCTTCTCCTGGCCTCCTCAGGTGTTGAAGCTGGTGCTGGAACAGGATGAACTGTCTACCCTCCGCTAGCAGGGAACCTAGCGCATGCCGGACCATCTGTTGATTTAACTATCTTTTCACTTCACCTAGCCGGTGTGTCCTCAATCCTTGGTGCAATTAACTTTATTACTACAATTATTAACATAAAACCCCCGGCTATCTCCCAATATCAAACACCCCTATTTGTATGAGCCCTCCTAATTACCGCTGTCCTTCTTCTCCTCTCCCTTCCAGTTCTTGCTGCCGGAATTACAATACTTCTGACTGACCGAAACTTAAATACAACCTTTTTTGACCCTGCGGGAGGAGGAGACCCCATTCTTTACCAACACCTATTTTGATTCTTTGGTCACCCAGAAGTATATATTTTAATTCTCCCCGGGTTCGGTATAATTTCTCACATCGTCGCCTACTATGCTGGTAAAAAAGAACCCTTCGGATATATGGGCATGGTGTGAGCTATAATAGCCATCGGCCTCTTAGGATTCATCGTATGGGCCCATCACATGTTTACCGTTGGCATAGACGTAGACACACGAGCCTACTTCACCTCCGCTACAATAATCATTGCCATCCCCACCGGAGTAAAAGTCTTTAGCTGACTAGCCACACTCCATGGCGGCTCTATTAAATGAGAAACCCCACTCCTCTGAGCCTTAGGCTTTATTTTCCTTTTCACCGTAGGCGGCCTAACAGGAATCGTCCTAGCTAATTCCTCACTAGACATTATACTCCACGACACATACTATGTAGTTGCACATTTCCACTACGTTCTCTCAATAGGCGCTGTCTTCGCAATTGTTGCTGGATTCGTCCACTGATTCCCCCTATTTTCAGGCTACACACTCCACAGCACATGGACTAAAATCCACTTCGCAGTCATGTTTGTGGGTGTAAACCTTACCTTCTTCCCACAACACTTCCTTGGACTAGCAGGTATGCCTCGTCGATACTCTGACTACCCAGATGCCTACACCCTTTGAAATACAATTTCCTCTATTGGTTCAATAATCTCCCTAGTAGCAGTCATCATATTCCTCTTTATTATTTGAGAGGCTTTCGCTGCCAAACGAGAAGTACTATCCGTCGAATTAACAACAACAAATGCAGAATGACTACACGGTTGCCCGCCCCCTTATCACACCTTTGAAGAACCAGCATTCGTCCAAGTACAACAAACATCTTAGCCTAAACTAACCTAACAAATATACGAGAAAGAAGGGAATTGAACCCCTATAAATTGGTTTCAAGCCAACCACATAACCACTCTGTCACTTTCTTCATAAAACACTAGTAAAACAGAAAATTACACTGCCTTGTCAAGGCAGAATTGCGAGTTAGACCCTCGCGTGTTTTGCAACAATGGCACATCCCTCCCAACTAGGATTTCAAGATGCAGCTTCACCTGTGATAGAAGAACTTCTTCACTTCCATGACCATGCCCTAATAATTGTATTTTTAATTAGCACCTTTGTGCTTTATATTATTGTGGCAATAGTAACCACCAAACTCACTAACAAATTCATCTTAGATTCCCAAGAAATTGAAATCATCTGAACCCTTCTCCCCGCCATCATCCTTATCCTCATTGCACTTCCCTCCCTCCGAATCCTTTACCTAATAGACGAAATCAACGACCCGCATCTAACAATTAAAGCCATGGGCCATCAATGATACTGAAGCTACGAGTACACCGACTACGAAGACCTTGGCTTTGACTCCTACATAATTCCAACACAAGATCTAACTCCCGGACAATTCCGCCTTTTAGAAGCCGATCACCGAATGGTAGTCCCAGTTGAATCTCCAATCCGAATCCTGGTCTCAGCTGAAGATGTTCTCCACTCATGAGCTGTTCCTAGCCTGGGAGTAAAAATAGACGCAGTCCCTGGACGTCTAAATCAAACAGCTTTCATCGCATCCCGGCCAGGAGTATTTTACGGACAATGCTCCGAAATCTGCGGTGCAAACCACAGTTTTATACCAATCGTAGTAGAAGCAGTCCCACTAGAACATTTTGAAAATTGATCCTCCCTAATACTTGAAGACGCTTCGCTAAGAAGCTAAACAGGGAACAGCGCTAGCCTTTTAAGCTAGAGATCGGTGACTCCCAACCACCCTTAGCGAGATGCCACAACTCAACCCTTCACCTTGATTCGCCATCCTAATTTTCTCCTGACTAATTTTCCTAACAATTATTCCCCCAAAAGTTCTAGCACACTCCTTTCCAAATGAACCCGCTTCACAAAGCACCAAAACACCCAAAACACAACCTTGAAACTGACCATGACACTAAGCTTCTTTGACCAATTCATGAGCCCCACATATTTAGGAATCCCACTAATCGCACTAGCCCTAAGTCTACCCTGAGTACTTTTCCCCAAACCCTCAACCCGCTGACTAAACAATCGCCTACTTACCCTCCAAGGATGATTTATTAATCGCTTCACCCAACAGATCTTCCAACCCCTAAGCCTAGGGGGCCACAAATGAGCCGCCTTACTAACCTCCTTGATACTATTTCTTATCACACTAAATATGCTAGGCCTACTGCCCTACACCTTTACGCCTACAACACAATTATCCCTCAACATAGCATTTGCCGTTCCCCTATGACTTGCTACCGTAATCATCGGTATACGAAATCAACCAACTCATGCATTAGGCCATCTTCTACCAGAAGGCACACCAACCCTCCTCATCCCCATCCTCATCATTATCGAAACAATCAGTTTATTTATCCGACCCCTAGCCCTAGGAGTACGACTAACAGCAAACCTAACAGCCGGCCACCTCCTGATTCAACTCATTGCCACTGCTGCATTTGTCCTTCTTCCTCTAATACCAACAGTTGCACTACTGACAGCCATTCTCCTGCTTCTACTTACACTTCTAGAAGTGGCCGTAGCCATAATTCAAGCTTACGTATTTGTCCTCCTCTTAAGCCTCTATCTACAAGAAAACGTCTAATGGCCCATCAAGCACACGCATATCACATAGTAGACCCCAGCCCATGACCCCTTACAGGAGCAGTAGCCGCCCTCCTTATAACATCCGGTTTAGCAGTCTGAATACACTTCCATAATACAACATTAATAACACTAGGACTAATCCTTCTTCTCCTAACAATGTACCAATGATGACGAGACATCATCCGAGAAGGAACATTTCAAGGACATCACACCCCACCCGTCCAAAAAGGTCTTCGATACGGTATAATCTTATTCATCACCTCCGAAGTATTCTTTTTCCTAGGGTTCTTTTGAGCATTCTACCACTCAAGCCTTGCCCCCACACCCGAACTCGGGGGCTGCTGACCCCCCACGGGCATCACAACCCTAGACCCCTTCGAAGTCCCTCTCCTAAACACAGCCGTCCTCCTAGCTTCAGGAGTAACAGTCACCTGAGCACACCACAGCATCATAGAAGGCCACCGAAAAGAAGCCATTCAAGCCCTCACCCTAACAATTCTCCTAGGCTTTTACTTTACACTCCTGCAAGCAATAGAGTATTATGAAGCCCCCTTTACAATCGCAGACGGAGTATATGGCTCTACATTTTTTGTCGCCACAGGCTTCCACGGACTTCACGTCATCATCGGCTCCTCCTTCCTAGCCATCTGCCTATTGCGACAAGTTCAATACCACTTTACATCAGAACACCACTTCGGATTTGAAGCCGCTGCCTGATACTGACACTTCGTAGACGTCGTCTGACTATTCCTCTACATCTCAATCTACTGATGAGGCTCATATTTTTCTAGTATTAAATCTAGTACATGTGACTTCCAATCACCTAGTCTTGGTTAAAATCCAAGGAAAAATAATGAACTTAATCACAACAACCCTCTCCATCTCCATTGTACTCTCCACCATTCTAGCCCTTATCTCCTTCTGACTCCCCCAAATAACCCCAGACCATGAAAAACTCTCACCATATGAATGCGGCTTTGACCCCCTAGGATCCGCCCGCCTGCCCTTCTCCCTCCGATTCTTCCTCGTAGCAATCCTCTTCCTCCTCTTCGACCTAGAAATTGCCCTCCTCCTACCACTCCCATGAGGGGATCAACTCTCCTCCCCCCTCATAACATTCACTTGAGCCTTCACCATCCTTACCCTACTCACCCTCGGCCTAATCTACGAATGAACCCAAGGAGGCCTCGAATGGGCCGAATAGGCTGTTAGTTTAAGAAAAACCTTTGATTTCGGCTCAAGAACCTGTGGTTAAAATCCACAACCGCCTAATGACCCCCACTCACTTTGCCTTCTCCTCAATATTTATACTAGGACTGGCAGGCCTAGCATTACACCGAACACACCTTCTCTCCGCCCTCCTGTGCTTAGAAGGAATAATACTATCACTATTTATTGCCCTATCCCTTTGAACACTAGAACTTAACTCAACTAGTTTCTCAGCCTCCCCCATACTTCTACTAGCCTTCTCAGCCTGCGAAGCAAGTGCAGGCCTCGCCCTCCTAGTTGCCACCGCCCGCACCCACGGCACCGATCGACTTCAAAGTCTTAACCTCCTGCAATGTTAAAAATTCTCATCCCCACCATCATGCTTATCCCTACTACCTGAGTCACCCCTGCCAAACAACTCTGGTCCACCACACTAGCCTACAGCCTAATTATTTCTTTCTACAGCCTAATTTGATTAAAATCAACAGACACTGGCTGATCTTTCCTTAACCCATACATAGCAACCGACCCCCTATCAACCCCGCTCCTCGTCCTAACCTGCTGACTCCTCCCCCTAATAATTCTCGCAAGCCAAAACCACACCTCCTCCGAGCCCATTAATCGACAACGCATATACATCACACTCCTCACATCCTTACAAATTTTTCTAATTCTAGCTTTCAGCGCAACTGAAGTTATTATGTTCTATATTATGTTTGAAGCCACATTAATCCCGACCCTCATTATTATCACTCGATGGGGCAACCAAACAGAACGTCTAAATGCAGGAACTTACTTCTTATTCTACACCCTAGCAGGTTCCCTCCCCCTCCTTGTCGCCCTCCTCCTCCTCCAAAACAACTCCGGCACTCTCTCCCTCCTCACACTTCAGTACACTCCCTCCACACAACTCTCATCCTTCGCAGACAAGTTATGATGAATCGGCTGTTTACTAGCCTTTTTAGTAAAAATACCCCTATACGGAGCACATCTCTGACTCCCCAAAGCCCATGTTGAAGCTCCAATCGCCGGCTCCATAGTCCTAGCCGCCGTCCTATTAAAACTAGGAGGCTATGGAATAATACGTATAATAATTATATTAGAGCCCCTCACTAAAGAACTTAGCTACCCCTTTATTGTCCTCGCCCTTTGAGGAGTAATCATAACAGGCTCAATCTGTCTCCGCCAACCCGACCTAAAATCACTAATCGCCTACTCATCAGTCAGCCACATAGGCCTCGTAGCAGCAGGCATTCTCATCCAAACCCCTTGAGGATTTACCGGTGCTCTCATCCTCATAATCGCCCATGGACTCACCTCCTCCGCCCTATTCTGCCTAGCAAACACAAACTATGAACGAACCCACAGCCGAACCATAATCCTAGCCCGAGGCCTTCAAATAATCTTACCCTTAATAACCGCCTGATGATTCATCGCTAGCCTCGCCAACCTCGCCCTCCCTCCTCTACCCAATCTAATAGGAGAACTAATAATTATTACTTCACTATTCAACTGATCCTGATGAACTATCGCACTAACAGGAGCCGGAACCCTAATTACTGCAGGCTATTCACTGTACATATTTCTTATGACCCAGCGAGGACCCCTCCCCTCCCACATCATCGCTCTCGAACCCACCCACTCTCGAGAACACCTACTAATAGCCCTTCATCTTTTACCCCTCCTCCTTCTAATCCTCAAACCTGAATTAATCTGAGGCTGAACAACCTGTAGATATAGTTTAACAAAAACATTAGATTGTGATTCTAAAAACAGAGGTTAAAATCCCCTTATCCACCGAGAGAGGCCTATAGCAACAAAGACTGCTAATCTTTGCCTCCTTGGTTAAACTCCAAGGCTCACTCAAACAGCTCCTAAAGGATAACAGCTCATCCATTGGTCTTAGGAACCAAAAACTCTTGGTGCAAATCCAAGTAGCAGCTATGCACCACACCCCTATCATAATAACATCCAGTCTAATTACAATCTTTCTCCTACTAACATACCCTGTTCTTACAACCCTCACCCCCAAACAACACCCGCCCAACTGAGCCTTGAACAAAGTAAAAACAGCCGTTAAATTAGCCTTCTTCGTCAGTCTCCTCCCTCTATTCCTATTCCTCCAAGAAGGTACTGAAACCATCATTACCAACTGAACCTGAACAAATACCCTTACCTTCGATATTAACATCAGCCTAAAATTTGACATCTACTCCATCATCTTCACCCCTGTAGCCCTATATGTAACCTGGTCCATCCTCGAATTTGCCTCCTGATATATACATACTGACCCATACATGAACCGATTTTTCAAATATCTACTGATTTTCCTCATCGCCATAATTATTCTAGTAACAGCAAACAATATATTCCAACTCTTCATCGGTTGAGAAGGAGTTGGAATTATATCATTCTTACTCATCGGCTGATGATACGGACGAGCCGATGCAAACACCGCAGCCCTCCAAGCTGTAATCTATAACCGAGTAGGAGACATTGGCCTAATCTTTGCTATAGCATGAATCGCGACAAACCTTAACTCCTGAGAATTACAACAAGTATTCTCCGCAGCCAAAAACTTCGACCTCACCTTCCCTCTAATTGGATTAATCATCGCAGCTACAGGTAAATCAGCCCAGTTTGGCCTCCACCCCTGACTTCCCTCTGCCATAGAAGGCCCCACACCGGTCTCTGCCCTACTACACTCAAGCACCATAGTTGTAGCAGGCATTTTCCTACTAATCCGTATAAGCCCCCTCCTACAAAATAACCAAACCGCCCTCACCATTTGCCTCTGCCTAGGCGCTATAACTACACTATTTACTGCAACCTGCGCTCTCACTCAAAACGACATCAAAAAAATCGTTGCTTTCTCAACATCCAGTCAATTAGGCCTAATAATAGTAACCATTGGTCTAAATCAACCACAACTTGCCTTCCTTCACATCTGTACCCACGCCTTCTTCAAGGCCATACTCTTCCTCTGCTCCGGCTCTATTATTCATAGCCTAAATGACGAACAAGATATCCGAAAAATAGGGGGCATACATCACCTCACACCCTTTACATCCTCCTGCCTAACAATTGGCAGCCTTGCTCTCACAGGTACCCCCTTCCTAGCAGGCTTCTTCTCTAAAGACGCCATCATCGAAGCCCTCAACACATCCTACCTAAACGCCTGAGCCCTAACCCTAACCCTGTTAGCCACCTCATTCACAGCTGCCTACAGCCTCCGAATAATCTTCTTCGTGTCCATAGGGAACCCTCGATTTAATTCTTTACCCCCAATCAACGAAAACACCCCGACAGTAATTAATCCCATCAAACGACTAGCCTGAGGCAGCATTATCGCAGGCCTCCTTATTACTTCTAACATTACTCCCCTAAAAACTCCAATCATAACCATACCACTCCTACTAAAAACAACCGCCCTCGCCGTCACAATTATAGGACTATTAACTGCACTAGAACTTGCCTCCCTGACTAACAAACAACTCAAACCCACACCCACCCTCCCCCTCCACCATTTCTCTAACATACTAGGATTCTTCCCTATAATCATTCACCGCCTCACCCCTAAACTCAACCTCCTCCTAGGACAAACCATTGCCTCCCAAATAATTGACCAAACCTGACTAGAAAAAGTCGGTCCGAAAGCAACCTACTCTCTTAACTCCCCACTAATCACAGCAACCAACAACATCCAACAGGGCATAATCAAAACCTACCTCTCCCTTTTCTTCTTCACCTTTTCCCTCGCTCTAATAACACTCTTTTATTAAACAGCCCGAAGAGCTCCCCGACCCAGACCCCGTGTCAATTCCAGAACTACTAATAACGTCAACAACAACACTCACGCCCCCAAAACCAACATACCACCCCCCACAGAATATACTAATGCTACCCCTCCTACATCCCCCCGAAACACAGTGAATTCACTAAACTCATCCGCTGAGATTAAAGAACCCTCATATCAACCTCCCCAAAACATACATGCCGACGCACACACCCCTAAAACATAAACCAACACTACACCCAAAACAGGTCAACTTCCCCAACTCTCCGGATAAGGCTCAGCAGCAAGAGCTGCCGAATACGCAAACACAACCAACATTCCCCCCAAATAAATTAAAAATAAAATCAAAGATAAAAAAGACCCCCCATAACCCACCAAAACCCCACACCCTACCCCAGCCGCCGCTACTAACCCTAAAGCCGCAAAATAAGGAGACGGATTAGCAGCAACCGCTGCTAATCCTAAAACTAAACTAAACAAAAATATAAGCATGACATAGGCCATAGTTTCTACCAGGACTTTAACCAGGACTAATGACTTGAAAAACCACCGTTGTTATTCAACTACAAAAACATTAATGGCTAACCTTCGAAAATCCCACCCCCTCTTAAAAATCGCAAACGATGCACTAGTAGATCTCCCTGCTCCCTCCAACATTTCCATCTGATGAAACTTCGGCTCCTTACTTGGACTCTGCCTCATTGCCCAAATCCTAACAGGCCTCTTCCTAGCAATACACTACACGTCAGATATTGCCACAGCCTTTTCATCCGTCGCCCACATTTGCCGAGACGTAAACTACGGCTGACTTATCCGAAACATGCACGCTAACGGCGCATCCTTCTTTTTTATCTGCATCTACCTCCACATCGGACGAGGGCTCTACTATGGCTCATACCTCTACAAAGAAACATGAAACATCGGAGTCATTCTTCTCCTACTAGTCATAATAACTGCATTTGTAGGCTACGTTCTCCCCTGAGGCCAAATATCATTCTGAGGCGCCACCGTCATCACCAACCTTCTCTCCGCAATCCCCTACATCGGCAACTCCCTCGTCCAATGAATCTGAGGAGGCTTCTCAGTAGACAATGCCACCCTAACCCGATTCTTTGCATTCCACTTCCTCTTCCCCTTCATCATCGCAGCTATAACAATAATTCACCTCATTTTCCTCCACGAGACCGGATCAACCAACCCCACAGGACTTAACTCAGACGCCGATAAAATTTCATTCCACCCCTACTTCTCCTACAAAGACCTACTAGGCTTTGCAGTATTATTAATTGCTCTAATCTCACTAGCACTCTTTGCCCCTAACCTCTTAGGAGACCCAGACAACTTCACCCCCGCCAACCCCCTCGTCACTCCCCCGCATATCAAACCCGAATGATATTTCCTATTTGCCTACGCAATTTTACGATCCATCCCCAATAAACTAGGAGGCGTTCTCGCTCTCCTTTTCTCCATCCTCATCCTCATGCTCGTCCCAATTCTTCATACCTCCAAACAACGAACCCTTACCTTCCGACCCCTCGCGCAATTCCTATTCTGACTCCTAGTTGCAGACGTGGCCATCCTAACTTGAATCGGAGGAATACCCGTAGAACACCCCTTTGTAATCATCGGACAAATTGCATCATTCCTCTACTTCTTTATTTTCCTCATTCTAGCCCCCATAACCGGCTGATTAGAGAACAAAGTACTTAAATGAAACTGCACTAGTAGCTCAGCGCCAGAGCACCGGTCTTGTAAACCGGACGTCGAAGGTTAAAATCCTTCCTACTGCTCAAAGAAAAGGGATTTTAACCCCCACCCCTAACTCCCAAAGCTAGGATTCTTAAATTAAACTATTCTTTGACCGAGCTCTGCCCCAATACAGTGCATGTATGTACTTACACCATATATTTATTTTAAACATCAATAGATGGTATATACTCATTTTTAATATAATCAAACATAACATGTATTTAAACATCATATACCTTAGTAATATACAAGAAATTTTAACATAAACCATTAACATTTTTAATCAACTAACTTAATTCTCATCAACAAAATTGGAGAAATTTAAGACCGAACACTAACTTTCCATAAGTTAAGTTATACCAAGCACTCAACATCTCGACAAGAAAAAACATTTTAATGTAGTAAGAGCCCACCATCAGTTGATTTCTTAATGTAAATTATCCTTGAAGGTGAGGGACAAAAATCGTGGGGGTTTCACTCAGTGAATTATTCCTGGCATCTGGTTCCTATTTCAGGTCCATGAATTGGGCTACCCCCCATACATTCCTTGACGCTGGCATAAGTTAATGGTGGGAATACATACTCCTCGTTACCCACCATGCCGAGCGTTACTTCCAGCGTGTCACTGGTTCTCTTTTTTTTTTTTATCCTTTCATTTGGCATCTCACAGTGCATGCTAAAGAATTATTACAGGGCGGAACATTTGCCTCTGCCCAAGTAATGATTCATTAGTGATGTTAAGATATAAGTTTAAAAGAATTGCATAACTGATTTCAAGAGCATAAAGTGCTAATATTAACTCCTAGAATCCTTGTCACACCCGGTTTCTTCACGCCTAAACCCCCCCTACCCCCCCATAACTCCTCACATGCCTAACACTCCTGTAAACCCCCCGGAAACAGGAAAACATCAAGAAGTCTTATCCTTTGCATAAATGTGTATATATTATATTATTACAATATTGCACA